GAACTTCCCTCTTGTATCATCAAACCGTCACCCATTAATACAACACCCACATTGTTTGATTCCAAATTCAGAGCAATGCCAATTGTACCCTCTTCAAATTCTACTAATTCACCTGCCATTACTTCATCAAGACCGTGAATACGAGCAATGCCGTCGCCTACTTGAAGTACGGTGCCAGTATTCACAATCTTTACTTCTATATTATATTGTTCAATACGTTCACGGATAATATTACTAATTTCGTCGGCTCGAAGGGTTACCATGAGTGTTTCTTAATTCTTTTTCGGAAGCAAAGGAAAAAAAAATAATGCCTACAGTAAGTAAAAGGACTAATCCATTATTTCTTTCATCGCCCCAAACATGCCAATATTAGCACTGATGGTGCGTAAATGTAATTCGCTGTTCATGTTCAAACAACTATTCAGAGTTCCTAGAGCTCCTTGTAAGGCTTGTTGGAAAACTCGTTGTCGGACTTGATTAATTGCTCTTTGTTGTTCAAAACGAATAGTTTCATTTTTGTAATTTTCTAATTGTTCCAAATTCTTATAAGTGGAATTAATCAAATTCCATTTTTCTCGTTCTATCTCAGAATATCCATTCACTCGAAACTCATCCGCTTCCATTTCTACTTTCCGTAAGCGGGCCCGGGCTTTTTCCAGCTGTTCAATGGCCCCTCCACGTAGTTCTTCTGAACTTCGAATAGTACTCAAGATCCTCTGTTTTCGATTATCTAATAAATCACTTAATGAAAGTAGAAAATTTTCCCATTCATTTCAAAATTGCCACGATCTCTTCCCGAACCAAACATGAATCTTTCGATTCATTTGGCTCTCACGCTCAATTACTTATGGGGCATTCCCATATCTTTATATCTTTTTTTTTTTTTAATGTAATGAGCCTACCCTTTCTTCTCTGTTCATATTCCAAAATATTGAAACTGATCACTGATCCAAGACCAGAATATTCGGAGGACTCTTTTGACCAGACAAAAACCTGTAATTGTCAGCAAGGTTAAGTTGTTTTTTTTTATTGATATTTCATTTTTATTAATATTTCATATTCATTTTTTTTCTTCTTCTTCAAATCCAAAAAATCCTTCTTACTTTATACATAGGTCGTCGATTCAGCATTGGATAAAAAAAGGGCGAAATACCCATTTTTCCAGTAAATTTTTCAAATTATTTTATCGATATGAGTGTTCTATATCAGAAAAATTACCAACTATTCGTTTTGAAATCATCTTCGTACTAACATAGTGGTAGAAAGAGTACCATGCTGCGCCTGGACTTCAAACGGTTTAGCTTTAACCATGTTAATGTTCCCACATTATTGGTTGATAGAGAATAAAAGTGGATTTACCAATCAGTCACGAAATGCTATGGTTCTTACATATGATTTCTGAATTTATTCAGAAGTAATTCGCAAGATCGTGCACCTCCCTTTCCTAGTTATAAAGAAAAAAGTGCAGCTGGTTGGATCCAGCATATTCTTGAAATAAACAACTCGCACACACTCCCTTTCCAAAAAAGATCAATACACCAAGCACTACACTTAGATTTATTGGATTTGTTGCTAAAATATCGGTATTAAATCCGAAACTCCCGGCGGATGGCCAGTGACACAAGGAAACGAAAGAATCGGTTACATTTTTCATATGATCTCCTCTTATAGATAGGACTAACAAAATAAAAAGAGTGCTTTTTGTCTCATTTCGACCCTTTAATATTTGATTTCTTTTGTTATGAATTTCCTGATTTCGAAATCGAAACTCAATATATTAAAATTCCATTTTGAAATTCTTTTTTTTTTTTTATTTCAATTCACGAGTTCCCAATAAAATAAGAAAGATACTTATTAGAATTAGGTTTCAGGTCTCATGTCAATTGCGAAATACCTCATTTATAGCAACACTTCCTAAAACAAAAAAAGGGGGTTTCAATTGGACTAAGGACAGGAAGGAAGAAAGCGAGTGGATCCGCTAATTCCTCATCCTACAATCAGTCCTTCCCATGGGATATTATCTTAACGAATAAGTTATTGTAGGAGTGAAATCTTGATATAATTGGAAAAAGCAAGTGGCACGCCCAAGTCAATAAAATAAGAAAAAAAAAATACGTATTTTTCACATTTCTAGGATTAAACAAAGGGATTCGCAAATAAAAGCGCTAATGCCACGACCAGTCCATAAATTGTTAAAGCTTCCATAAAAGCCAGACTGAGCAATAAAGTACCTCGTATTTTACCCTCTGCCTCTGGTTGTCTCGCGATACCTTCTACAGCTTGGCCCGCAGCAGTACCTTGACCAACTCCAGGTCCAATAGAAGCAAGCCCTACGGCCAATCCAGCAGCAATAACGGAAGCGGCGGAAATCAGTGGATTCATGGTAAGTTCCTCGCACCAAACAAAATAAAGAAATGGTTAATGATACAATCAATCAATAAATTATGACTTATTATTCCATCACTAAGATTCACCCAGTCGAAGTAACGAAGAACTCCGA